TTCCTTCTATTTCTCCAAGCAAAGCCCTTCGCATCGCAATGCCTATTGTATCGGCTTGCCCTTTCATAAGCGGAGACAAAAGAAAACGTCCATAATAAAGACGCTTACTGTCTGCTCTTGATTCAACACACTTCCACTGTAGTGTCCGAGTAGATGCTGCTACTTTCTCTCGAAGCATAATAATATTATTTGATCAGATTATTGAATCATTTATTTCTCTTGAAATCCGTTCAACTCTTATTTGATTTCTATACACGTCTTTTTTTAGGAGGCCTGCATCCATTATGTGGCATAGGGGTTACGTCTCTGACAAAACTTAATAGTATACCACTTCTACGAATGGCTCGTAATGCTGCATCTCTTCCAAGACCAGGACCTTTTATCATGACTTCCGCTCGTTGCATACCCTGATCTACTACTGTACGAATAGCATTTGCGGCTGCGGTTTGAGCAGCAAATGGCGTCCCTCTTCTTGTGCCCCTGAAGCCACAAGTACCGGCCGAGGACCAAGAAACTACCCGACCCCGTATATCTGTAACCGTTACAATGGTATTGTTAAAACTTGCTTGAACATGAATAACTCCTTTTGGTATTCGACGTCCATTCTTACGTGAGCCAATACGTCCATTCCTACGCGAGCCAATTCTTGGTATGGTTTTTGTCATATTTTATCATCTCATAAATATGAGTATGAGTCAGAGATATACGGAAATATCCATTTCATGTCAAAACAGATCCTTTATTTGTGTATTGGGTCCTTTTGAGAGTCCCTTTTAAGAAAGATTATCCCTGTCTCTGTTTATGCCTTGGGTTGGAACAAATTACGATAATTCGTCCCCGCCTGCGGATCAGTCGACATTTTTCACAAATTTTACGAACGGAGGCCCTTATTTTCATATTTGTAATTCCTTACCTTAATTTCGAATCTACTCCTTGGAAGAAAATAAGTCTCTTGAAATTTTGAACCTCCAATTGCATCCGCACGAGAGGGATGTTGAAAAAGCCGCTTAGTCGGTCGAATCTTTGTTGCGGAGTCTATAAATTATGCGTCCCCTGGTTGAATCATAACGACTTACTTCAATTTTGACTCTATCGCCTGGCAGTATCCGTATAAAACTACGTCGGATCCTTCCTGAAACATAACCTAGAATCAGATCTTCATTATCTAAACGAACCCGAAACATCCCATTGGGAAGTGATTCAGTAATTAAACCTTCATGAATCCATTTTTGTTCTTTCATTCCAGGTAACCCCCTTGAATTATCAACTAATGGAGGAGGAGTGATATTAGACAACCCGCCTTTTCTCTTTTTTTTCACAAAACAAAGAGGAAGTTACGGATGCAATTCGGATACCAGAAAGATCACCATATATAACACAAAATTTCTCCTCCGATTCCTTCTAGTCGAGCCTCTCGATCTGTCATTATACCTCGAGAAGTAGAAAGAATTACAATACCCATTCCTCCTAAAATCCTAGGAATTCGTTGATGGTTGGAATAGATTCGTAGGCCGGGTCGGCTGATACGTTTTAAAACAGTTCTATATGGCCCTTTTCTATTCCTTCTATGTCGCAGAGTTGAAACCAAGAAAAATTTCTTGCTTACTCGATGTTTTCTCACATTTTCGATAAAGCCCTCTCGCAGAAGTATTTTAACAATGTTTTCGGTGATATTTGTAGATGCTATTCGAACCGTTCCTTTTTTATCCATGTCAGCATTTCGTATAGAAGTTATTATTTCAGCAATAGTGTCCCTACCCATGATGAACTATAATTATAGGTGCCCCCGAGTTTTTATATAATCAACATGCTCTGCTTTTTTTATTCTTTTTTTTTTTTCTTATTTAAGGTATATGCGTGAGAAACAATCTACTAATGCATTCTACTAATTAAATTAATCTTATTTAGATACCCTACTATTTCAGATAGCCTATTATTTTAGATGACCTGACCTACTTATCTATATTATGATTATGTTCTCGTCTATTAGTATTTATAATACCTCAGGAGCTAATGAGACTATTTTAGTAAAATTCAACTGTCTCAATTCCCGAGCGATCGCACCAAAAACTCGAGTTCCTTTTGGATTTCCTTCTTGATCAATGACAACTGCTGCATTGTCATCATATTGTATTATCATACCATTGTTACGTTTGAGTTCTTTACATGTACGTACAATTACAGCTCTGATTACTTCTGATCTTTGTAGAGGCATATTGGGCACTGCTTCTTTGATTACAGCAACAATAACGTCGCCAATATGAGCATATCGACGATTACTAGCTCCTATGATTCGAATACACATTAATTCTCTAGCCCCGCTGTTGTCCGCTACATTTAAATAGGTCTGAGGTTGAATCATATTATTATTATTATTTTTTTCTTCTTTTTTTGTTTTTCTTTCAAAGCGCGAAGAAAAAAAGAAGAAATATTGTTTGTCCAGAAATAGAAATCAAGAAATTGCGGTTTTTTTTCATCACAAGGCCCCTTCCTTTTCGTTTCATACCCCTATTCCACAATAACGAATTGAGTTCGTATAGGCATTTTGGACGCAGCTATAGAAATAGCTTCTCTGGCTACAATTTCTGATACTCCACCCATTTCATAAAGTATTCGACCCGGTTTAACGACGGATACCCAATATTCGGGAGATCCTTTCCCCGAACCCATACGTGTTTCGGTAGGCCTTACTGTAACAGGTTTGTCTGGAAATATACGTACCCATATTTTTCCACCACGACGCGCATATCTTGTCATGGCTCGTCGCCCCGCTTCTATTTGTCTAGATGTGATCCAAGCGGGTTCAAGTGCCTGAAGGGCGTATCCGCCGAAACAAATTCGATTGCCTCGATAAGATATTCCCTTCATTCTTCCTCTATGTTGTTTACGAAATCTGGTTCTTTTGGGGTTATAGTTGATGGTTGTTTCTCAATGCCATCTCTACTGCAGAACCGGACATGAGAGTTTCTTCTCATCCAGCTCCTCGCGAATGAAACAATTAAATAATATTACAGATATTTATTTATATTTATTTGTATTTAATGAATAAAATAATACATCATGGAATTTTTTGAGATCGAATCTGTCACGTAGGAATTGTTATATCTTGCTCGTATATAAAAGTATAAATAGATTTCGATTCTATTATTTTCTTTATAATATATAATAATAATATATAATAGAATTGTCTTAAATTAATGAATCTTTATTTTTACCTTTATTCAATCGCCCAAAACTTAGCAATAAGGCTTTCGCGGGCGAATATTTGCCCTTTTAACATCACCTTTCATTCGTAGGGGCATCCCATAACCTAACAGAATAGAATTGGTTCTTGGCTCGTTCCGCCATCCCACCCAATGAATCATTAGGATTCGTTTTCAAGGAATCTTACACAGTCACGGGTTCCGTCGTTCCCATTGCTTCTCGTTCTCGATTAATGGCTAGGCCCAAACTCTGCAATGGAGCTCCTAATAAAAATTGTTCCCAAATCAATCTACTCAGTCTTTATTGACTTGATGCTCTTTATAATTTTTTCTTATGAATTGGATTCATATTCATCTAATTCATTATTAATTATGGACGAATCAAATACGTATTAATGCTTTATTACACTGCCTTTTTTGAGATAGTTCATAGACCATACATATTGGAATCATATATCATTGCTATTCTTTTTCTTTCTTTCTCTCACCCCTCCACCTATCCATATCCCTTTGTTTTTGCTTCACTTAGAATCTGATTGACTTGTCTTTTATGTAAGATTTCAGTTGCTACAACAATATGATCGATATATCAATCATATAGTGACCGGTTCCTTGGATCTAGATAATACGAAGCAATGAGCTGGTTATTAGTTATCTAGTTATTAGTTCATACTAGGGGGTGGTCCCTTGCTTTTTAATCCTAACCCTAAATAAAAAACCAACGAGTCACACACTAAGCATAGCAATTATATGGAGTCAATCAAATTGTTATTCAACCCTATAGAATTAGAAAAATTAGAATTTTTTTTTTTTTTATTTTAATTGAACGGAAAAAAGATGAACGAGTTTGTGATTTTTATTCAATTGCCGGATGAGTGGAACAGAAAGACAACGAAAGGACCGTTATTCCTCGTCTGTAAATATCCAAATTTTGATTCCTAATGCCCCGTAGATAGTTCGAACTGTATAGGAACAATAATCAATTTTAGCTCGAATGGTTTGTAGGGGAACCCTACCTTCTCTGATCCATTCGACACGTGCAATTTCTTTTCCGTCGATACGCCCTGCAATTTGTACTTGAATTCCTTTTGTATCTGCTTGTTCAGTTAATTCAATAGCTTTTTTCATTGCCTTTCGAAATGAAACTCTATTTTTTAATTGTCCGGCTATAAATTCTGCAAGAATATTAGGTTGTCCATAAGGTTTTGCAACTCTTGTGATAGCAATGTTAAGTTTTCGGTTCACAGAATTAAATTCTTTTTGTACATTGCTTTGTAATTCTTCGATTCCTCGTGGGCTGCCCTCTATTAACAATTTTGGGAATCCCATATATATTATGACCTGGATCAAATCGATTCTTTTTTGAATCTTTATACATGCAATTCCTTCGACACCAGAGGATATTTTCATATTTTTTTTTACATAATTCTTGATACAATCCTGTAGTTTTTTATCTTCCTGGAGACCTTCGGAATAACTTTTTGGTTGTGCAAACCAAACAGAATGATGACTTTGGGTTGTACCAAGTCTGAAACCGAGTGGATTTATTTTTTGTCCCATAACACCTCGCTGTCTCTATAAGGCCATATCATTTCTCTATTAGCCCATGTCATTCTGTTCCGGTATAGCATATGATCCATCATATATAGATACCTCTCTCTGATATCTGTATACTTATCTTTATATATCCATCCATATTTTCTTAACCATATGAAATAGTTTTTATCTTTAGATATATCTTGCAATACAATAGTTATATGACAGGTAGGTCTTTTTATCGGATAACTACGTCCTCGA